CAACTTTTCTTTTTCTATCTCAGAGTATCCATTCACTCGAAACTGATCTGCTTCCAGTTGAACTTTCCGTAAGCGAGCCCGTACTTTTTCCAACTGTTCAATGGCCCCTCCACGCAGTTCTTCTGAATTTCGAATAGTATTCAAGATCCTCTGTTTCCGATTATCTAATAAATCACTTAATGAAAGTAGATTATATTTACATACATGTCATAACTTCCATAACCCCTTCCCGAACCAAACATGAATCTTTCAATTCATTTGGCTCTCACGCCCAATTACTTAGAAAAAATTCCCATATACTTTTATATAATATAATGTAATGAGCCTGTCCCCTCTTTTTTGTTCATATTCAAAAAAATATATAAACTAGCACCAAATAAAAAGATTAAGAGGACTCTTTTGACAAAAAATATGTAATTGTCAACAAAGTTGTTTCTTTTGTTTCTGAAAATGCAAAAAATTTTTATTACTTATACATAACACATAGGTCGTCGCTTCAGCATTGAATAAAAAAAAGGGGCATTTTGCCCTCTTTTACAATAAGTTACAAATAAGTCGTTCAAATCGTTTTATCATTTATCAATAGGAGTGTTATCTATCGATAAAATATTCATTTTGAACCATCTCTTTATTAACATATTGGTAGAAAGAGTACCACGCTGCATCTAGACTTCAAAGAGTTTGTTTTAACCATATTATATTAAGGGTCCCGCGTTATTGGTTGCTAGAGAATCAAGGTAGGTTTTACCAATGAATTGAATCACGAAATGCTATGTTTCTTCCATAAAACATAAATTATTTAGATTTAGTCCGAAGTAATTCGCGCAATCGTGCACCTTTCTTTTATTTCCTAGTTAGAACGAAAAGGGTACAGCTGGTTGTATCCCGCCGATTCCTGAAATAAACAACTCGCACACACTCCCTTTCCAAAAAAGATCAATACACCAAGCACTACACTTAGATTTATTAGATTTGTTGATAAAATATCGGTATTAAACCCGAAACTCCCGGCGGATGGCCAGTAGCCCCAAGAAAGGAAAGAGTCGGTTACATTTTTCATATCATCTCCTCATATGGATAGACTAACTAGATCGACTAAAAAATTGACTAGAGTTATTTTTGTATCACTTCGCACCTCTTTTTTTAGTCCTTTTTTGTTCTGTTCCTATTGGGAAATTGGGAAATGGATTTTATTTATGTGAACTATACCCTTGTTTCAATACTTAGTTTCTCTTGGAGTAGGAACGGGAAGGATGAAAGCGAGGCGGGATACTAATTCCTCATCCGCAAATCCAACCTTCCCGTAGGTTATTTTCTTTTGTCAACGACGACATAATTCTACGAACAAAATCTTGATATAATTTGAAAAATCAAACGACAAGTCCAAGGCAATAAAATATATATATTTTTTTAATATTTTATATTTCTAATATTAAACAAAGGGATTCGCAAACAAAAGGGCCAATGCTACAACGAGTCCATAAATTGTTAAAGCTTCCATAAAAGCTAGACTAAGTAATAGAGTACCTCGTATTTTGCCCTCCGCCTCAGGCTGTCTCGCGATACCCTCTACAGCTTGGCCCGCAGCAGTCCCTTGACCAACCCCCGGTCCAATAGAAGCAAGTCCTACAGCCAATCCAGCAGCAATAACAGAAGCGGCAGAAATAAGTGGATTCATGATAAGTTCCTCGTACCAAAAAAAGAAATAGTTAATGATACAACTACCCAACCAATTATGACTTAATTATTACGTCGTAGGATTCATCCAATCCAATAGAAGTAACTAAGAACTTCTAGTTGAAATAATAGTATTAGTGAATCATCAGAACTACTTCGATGATCTCCTTTTGAGTTTCTATCGGAAGAGTCTTTTGAAATCCATACAACTTTAGCTCTTCCGTTTATTGGTTCCGAACTGGTATTTGAATTCTTACATCTTTTTTGTAATTTCATCGGTTTTTTTATTCAATTCACAGTAACAAGTAAACGGAAAGTAAAGGACTTCTATTCTATTGCTGAAAATGAGAGGGGTAGGTCAAAGGAATCTATCTTTAATTCATATATACCCAGCAATATGTAATATCACATATACATGTCTTTCTTCCATAACGTAAACCAACTGTTTATCTTTGATTCAATAGGATAGGATTTGAAGGATTTGAGAATCAATTCCCGAAATATCTCCAAGAGTTTACTTTTTTATTTCCTTTTTGTTTATCATTATTTCAACGGATCTAATCTAACTACACAAATTGATTAGTCCAAATCATCTCATACAAATATTATTATATTGATTTATGTTCATACAATTTGTTAGTTATTATTTTACTATTGTTATTTTTTACTAGTTTTGTTTGTCCAATCCGTGAATAAAAAATAAACTAAAACGGGAATCCTTCGCTCTTTTCTCCTTTTTTTTTGAATCACATGTCCTAGACATATACTCCAAGCATTCTTATTCTATTATTTATTCTATTATTTCAACTAATTGAAATAATAGAATAATGGGGTATAAATAGAATATTCGTTGGGGGGTATGCTAGTAAGTGGACGGAAGATAACTTTAGGAAAAAGAGCATTTTTGTCTCTTTCCCTTTTTTTTGCAACTCTCTAATATCCTACTATCTAATATCGTACTTTATGCCTGCTGTTATTTATTGTTTTGAAAAAAACAACAAGACTGTTTCAATGATGGCCTTCCATGGATTCCCCTATATAAGCCGCGGCTAGGGTTGCAAAAATAAGAGCTTGAATACCACTTGTAAATAATCCAAGGAACATAACAGGTATAGGAACCACCGAAGGGACTAAAGAAACAAGAACAACAACGACTAATTCATCAGCTAAGATATTCCCGAAAAGTCGAAAACTAAGCGATAAAGGTTTTGTGAAATCTTCTAAGATGTTAATCGGTAAAAGGATTGGAGTTGGTTGAATATACTTACCGAAATACCCCAATCCTTTTTTTGTAAGACCCGCATAGAAATATGCCACTGACGTGAGTAAAGCCAAAGCAACGGTAGTATTTATATCATTCGTGGGTGCAGCTAACTCTCCATGAGGTAATTGTATGACTTTCCAAGGTAAAAGAGCTCCTGACCAATTAGAAACAAAAATAAATAGAAACATAGTTCCAATAAAAGGAACCCACGGACCATATTCTTCTCCAATTTGAGTTTTACTAACATCTCGAATAAATTCAAGAACATATTCGAAGAAATTTTGACTCCCATTCGGAATGGTTTGTGGGTTGCGAACAGCTATAGTAGCCGAACCTAATAAGATAGCAATTACAACCCAAGAAGTCATAAGTACTTGGCCATGGACTTGGAAACTACCTATTTGCCAATAGAAATGTTGGCCTACTTCCACACCCGATACATCGTACAAGCCTTTTAGTGTTAGTGTGTTTACTAGAAAATTCATATTACCCCCTAAAAAAAATTGACCCTTAATTTTTTTTGATTCAACCATCTCTTTGCCTACTTGAATCTGATATTTTGAATACCAACTAAGATTACTATTTTGAATAGTAACTAATCACATAATATCCCGGTTACTCTTATTTAGTTTGTTTTTAAAAATTCAGAAATAGCAATCAACTTAAAAATATATGAGAGTTGCGAAGTAGGTTATTTTTATTTATCATATTATTAATCAAGGATTTTTTATATAGCTAAAATGTCCTTCACAAATTGCGAATACTAATTTGTTAAGAATTAATCGGATTGAAGATATAGCATCATCATTCGCTGGAATCGAGATATCTGCTAGATTAGGGTCACAATTTGTATCAATTAAACAAATTGTTGGAATTCCCAAAGTGAGACATTCTCGTAGAGCTGTATATTCTTCGTGCTGATCGACGATGATTACAATATCGGGTAAACCTGTCATATATTTAATCCCGCCCAGATATGTTTGCAAACGAAATAATTGTCTTTTGAACACGGCTGCATCTCTTTTTGGAAGACGGCTAAGTCTCCCTGTTTTTTGTTCCATTCTCAAGTCCCTGAACGTATGAAGTCTCGTTTCTGTAGTAGACCAATTCGTTAACATACCGCCGAGCCATTTTTTATTAACATAATGACACCGAGCTCGTATTGCAGCCCAGGCTACTGAATCAGCTGCTTTCTTTTTGGTACCAACAATTAAGAATTGTTTTCCTCTACTTGCTGCCTCAAAAACCAAATCACAAGCTTCTGATAAAAAACGAGCAGTTCGAGTTAGATTTGTAATATGAATACCCTTACGCTTTGCAGAGATATACGGTCCCATTTTAGGATTCCATTTCCGAGTACCATGACCAAAATGAACCCCTGCCCCCATCATCTGTTCTAAATTGATGTTCCAATATCTTCTTGTCATTTCTCCCCACACCCCCCCTTTTTTTTTTAAGAGACGAGGAACCCTGAACTCAAATAAAAGGTTGTTCCGATGGAACCTTCTACTCTACCCTATAAATTGGACGTAGAGCCACGACCCAAGCAATTCTATTCTTTTCTAGACATTTATCTTTTTATTATTAAATCAAATGACTGCACCAAATCAAAGAAAGTAGTGAAAGGGATGAATCCTTTCTTAGCAATCATAAAATCCGATAAATGGTTGTTCTGATGTATCGTGGAAATCCTTTGTTTCTAAGGGGGATAATCAAAAAATTTTCTGTGGTAAAACAAAATGTCTCTCATTTCTCCATCAAATCGATTCTTTTTTTTTGTTTCCAAAGGAATCTTGTTATATTGTTTTTTTGAAGGATGCACGAATCCTTTGAATCCGGTCCCGCCAGGTATCATCCCCCCCAAAACAACGTTTTCTTTCAAACCTTTCAACCAATCGATACGCCCCCGTAGAGCTGCTTTTGCTAAAACTCGAGCAGTTTCTTGAAAACTCGCTTCCGATATGAAGCTTTGAGTATTGAGAGATGCTCTTGTTATTCCCAATAAGATGGCTCGGTAACAAATCGTTTCTTCCAAAGCTCGTCCCACTCGTTCGGCTCGCAACAATCCAATTAGTTCTCCGGGTGAAAAAACGTTTGATATTCCGTCTTCTGAAACCAACACTTTTGATGTTATTTGACGTACAACAATCTCTACATGCCTATTATGAATTTGCACCCCCTGGGATCGATAAACCTTTTGGATCTTATTAACCAAAGAGATACGACTTTGCACTATAGTTAGCTCAGCACCAACCAAGAATCCCCAAGGAATGCCAAGAATTCTTGTTATACATTCGTTCCAACCTTCAATCCTCTTTTCGAGATTTATCGATATTGAATCAATCGAACGTACTTCTAACACCTGTTCCACTTTTGGAAGACCCTGCGTTATATCACCGGATCTCGATTTTTCATATATAAATGTAACTAATGTGTCTCCTTCGTAAAAAATTTCCCCATAATGGCCATGAACAGTTGCTCCCGGGGTAGCCAAATAAGGCTTAGCTGATCGTATTATTACAGAATCCCCTTGAACAAATATAACTTGACCGGATTTTTGGTGCGGTCCGTTTTTATCTATACACAAATTTTGACAAATAAACTGTCCAAGACTTATTATTGGGGAGGTCTCTTCGCAACAACTGTGACGGATAAAATACCAATTCAAATGGAATGAATTGAAAAAAATGTTACTGCCTGGATCAGTAGTATAAATTCTACCGCTCTCATCCATTGAATAATATTTAATTGCTTGAAAAGTCTGTTTTAAATTGTCAAGTTGAAAATAATTTGTTAACAAGATCTGATTATGAGTTTTTAAATGGTAAAATAAATAAAAATTATCAATTGAAGGAGACGATCCTAAAGGTCCGAATGACTCCCGAATTTCAATTAGTAAATCTTTTTGAATGGATTCTTTTATTACATTATGATAGTTTACTCGGTTGGATGGGCCCATTCGAGAACACTTGGACGATAACAAAATTATCAATGATTGGAATTGCTTATTTCTATTCAACAACGTATGAATAGTTCCTTGATTTGATGGGTTAAGGAATTGTTGAATCCTTGCCTTGGAATAAATGGAATAAAACGGATTACTATGGGTGCAATCTGATCGATTATCCCAGAGCAATCCTGAAACTGCGAAATCTTTTCTTTTTCCGATATACAAAATAGGAGATTTTGCCAAATAGATTCTTAAGAAATGCCGAATCAAATCGTTTGTTCTTATTTCAACAAAAGAAGCACGGGCTTCTTCGTTAGAAGAGTTTTTTTTATCTTGTTCCCAATTCAATACTAAACAAGTCCGAACTAATTGAATACTTGTATCCGAAATTCCTCTATTTTGATTGACTTTTCCAGAAAGGATATAATTGACAACTCGAAGTTGCACATTATCACTTTCCTGCAAGATATCAGTAGGGAAAATGGCTACTAAATTGGGGCCATCCGTTATGTCATATGTAACAACAGGTCGAACCAAAACAAAATACTTTTTTTTGCTAGGTGTAATCCGTTGGACATAGATCCAATTTGTCAATTTTTTGGATTCCTTGGAATTTCCCTTTCCCCTTCCTGGTGGGATCAAAACGCCGCTATACCGGGAAATTTTATCGGTATCCACAGGAAAATGAATATCTCCAGAAAAAATTTTAAGTTCAATTATGTTTTTTTTTCTCTCCACCCGTACCAACCCACCTACTCGGCTTCTTATATTTAAGGTGATTGGTGTATCTACTCCAACGATACTATTGTTACGTACCATTATGAAAGAAGATCCGGATAAGATATGCACTTCCTCAGGAATGAAAAAAAATAGATCCACTTTCGTTTGGATTTGGTGTTTTGGCATAAATTCCTTGACTCCTCGATACTCAACCAAATCTTCCTTTTTAAGGATTGAATGCATTTCGATATTCCCATATCCATATTTAGTAATCCCAGAACGCTTTCTTCTATATCTAGGATCATCGAAATAGGAAAGAATACTATTTCTATGTAAAATACCATTTAGGGGGATTTCAGGCGAGATACCCGGAGGGGGCGTTAGTCTGGTCTCGCCTCCTTGAATTGATTGGAGTAAAATGAGAAATACATTTCTGCGCCTCTTTGACAATAAATCAGAATTCTCGTGCAGAATGGCCGGATATATTAGATTACAATAAAAATCCGAACTAAATAAGTAGTGTCTCGGCCGGTGTTTAGTTACAGCGAGGTTAGAAGTATACCTTCGCTTGACAGAACGAGAATGCATGTTAAGTTGATCTTGATCCTTGTGAAGCGAAAGGGAGACTGAACTGGATCTGTACGGACCTCCTAATAATATCCATAAATGACTTGTTTTTGGTAATAGATGCACATTCCCATATGTAAATTCAGATGCATGATACACATCGGTACTCCAGTGCATTTCTCCGTCTGAATCCGAATAACTATGTTTTCGAACCCTCTCTTTAAAATTAAAAGTAGGTGTTCCTGCGCGAATCTCAGCAATCACTTGTTCGGATTCTACATATTGATCGTTTTGAACTAAAAGAAAACTTTTTCGCGGAATA